GGCTCAAGCGGAAACACACAAATACTGATTTCAACGGATATATAATAGAAAATGAAAAACTTCATTAACCACTTGATTCGATTTGCCTCGAAGATACGAAGTAACAAAAATCCGGAATCTCTTCTTTGTGATGATAATGCCAAAAAATATCAAGTTGGCTCATCTGTCTTTCTTTATGTTGATCGTTACAGGCCTCTTGAATCTTCTCTTCCCTATTTTTTATTTGTTATTTGATTTATTGTTTTTTTTTTTTTTTTTTGTGCGTACTGCGGATTTACTCTTGTTTTACTATTGATAGGAATTCTCTTGTTGAGACCCTATGAATCAATTGAAACCTCAGATTCATACTAGAACCACGATGATTTAGCCTCAAGCTAAACTCAAAGGTTCTCTGAGTAAGAACCTTTGATGATCACTTATTGAATGAATGGATGTAATGACTCAACAAAATCTAGAGAAAGAGTTATCCTTCGGTCAAAATAAATCTGAAGGAATAAAATTCGTTTGATTTAGGAAATACCTATTTGAATTTTTTTTGAGTCCGGTTGCGAGGTCTGAATAAATAGTAGGTATGAATCATAGTTCAAATATTTCTTTTCTTGATCTATTCTATATATTCCGTGCTCCAGATACTAGAATAAATATCCGACGAGGTAGAATCATCTTGATAGAGATAACAGGTCCATTCTATGTATTATCAATAGGATCAATTATAACAAGTCACACACTCATATTCCGGAAATACCGAAACAAATAAATTCCACGGTCGAACTACCAGAATAGAATGGTCTAGAAATCCAAGTCTAAAGTAATTTTTTCTTTGATTGAAAGACTAGGACTTCATAGTTCTTATAAACCTAACTCATTGAAATTCCATCCAGTAAAACGGAAGAATTATAAATTTCCAAAATAATAGATAGGAATATCGCAAATAGAGCCATTGCGACCCCCATAAGTGGTGTAGTCCCCCATCCCGGAGCTACTTTACCATATTCCGAATTCAATGGTTTCAATAAATCCCCTACAGTAGTTCGTCTTGGCCCAGATCTAGAACTATCCTCAACGGTTTGTGTAGCCATAAATCCTATTTAATGATTGGTTGAGATCTGTTGACTTTGTATACTATTCCGTTGTAGTTGTAAATAAACGATCTTATCGTAGATCCATTGTGATCTTGAAATTATCTAAAAATGGAAACAGCAACCCTAGTCGCCATCTCCATATCCGGTTTACTTGTAAGCTTTACTGGGTACGCCTTATATACCGCTTTTGGGCAACCCTCTCAACAACTAAGAGATCCATTCGAAGAACACGGGGACTAGTTGAAGTAATGAGCCTCCCAATATGGGAGGCTCATTACTTCAATTAAATTATTTCGAAAGGTTATTTCATTTTTTTAGTTGGAACCTTAGGTGGTTCTCGAAAAAAGATAGCGAAAAAAATTATCCCTAAAGTCGAGACTAAAAGGAATGTATAAACCAATGCTTCCATGGATTCGATCGTGGTTTACAATTATAGCTTCCACACCTATTCATTTGGGATCATTTATCATATCATATAAAGAAAGAAAAAAAGTCAAAGAAAAGATGGTGATTCAAGTCAAGATTTCTCTGATACCCAATATCAAATAAAAAAAAAATAGAGGCGAAAGATACCACAACAATGTCGTATCAGACTACTTGTCTCCTTGTAGTTGGATCTCCAAGTTTTTGGAATGCTCCAAATTCCACTTGAGCATCCAAATCTGGATCAATACCAGCAAAAACATCTCTGAACAAGGTTCTAGCGCCATGCCAAATGTGTCCGAAAAAGAAGAGCAAAGCAAACGTAGCATGCCCAAAAGTGAACCAACCCCTTGGACTGCTACGAAAAACACCATCGGATTTCAAAGTAGCCCGATCTAATTCAAAAATTTCACCTAATTGGGCACGTCTAGCATATTTTTTCACAGTAGCAGGATCAGAATAACTTACTCCATTAAGTTCGCCACCATAGAACTCAACAGTAACACCTACTTGTTCAACACTATACTTTGATTCTGCCCTTCTAAAAGGAACATCAGCTCTCACAATTCCGTCTTCATCTACCAAAACTACCGGAAATGTTTCAAAAAAAGTAGGCATACGACGTACAAAAAGCTCGCGCCCTTCTTTATCTCTAAAGACGGGGTGTCCTAACCATCCAACAGCAATTCCATCCCCATTGTCCATTGAGCCTGCTCTGAATAATCCCCCCTTTGCCGGATTATTACCAATATAATCATAAAAAGCTAATTTTTCGGGAATTTTAGACCAAGCTTCCGATAAACTAAGATTTTCGGCTAGCCCGGCACTAACTCTTCGATATATTTCTTGCTGAAAGTATCCCTGATCCCACTGATAACGAGTAGGACCAAATAATTCGATTGGGGTAGTTGCTGAACCATACCACATAGTTCCAGCAACAACAAAAGCTGCAAAAAAAACAGCAGCGATACTACTGGAAAGTACAGTTTCAATATTGCCCATACGTAATCCTTTGTATAGACGTTGAGGCGGACGAACACTAAGATGGAATAGGCCTGCTAATATGCCCAATGTACCCGCTGCAATATGATGAGAGGCTATTCCTCCCGGAACAAAAGGATCAAAACCTTCCGCGCCCCACGCTGGATTTACAGATTGTACTTTTCCAGTTAGTCCATAAGGATCGGACACCCATATTCCAGGACCATACAAACCTGTTACATGAAATGCGCCAAAGCCAAAGCAAGCTACCCCTGAGAGAAATAAATGAATTCCAAAGATCTTGGGCAAATCCAAAGAAGGTTTTCCCGTACGTTCATCACAGAATATTTCTAGGTCCCAATATACCCAATGCCAGATAGCTGCCAAGAAGCACAAACCGGAAAACACTATGTGTGCCCCTGCCACACCTTCATAACTCCAAATACCCGGATTTGTTATAGTTCCTCCTGAAATACTCCAACCACCCCACGAATTGGTTATTCCTAAACGAGTCATGAAGGGTATAACGAACATACCTTGTCTCCACATCGGATCAAGAACGGGATCAGAGGGATCAAAAACCGCTAATTCATATAAAGCCATCGAACCAGCCCAACCAGAAACTAGAGCTGTATGCATTATATGAACAGAAAGCAATCGACCGGGATCATTCAATACGACAGTATGAACACGATACCAAGGTAAACCCATGGAAATACCTCTTTATCAAAGAAAAATAGACACTATGCCACTTTATTTTATCGCATTGGAAAAGACTATATATACTAACCATGTACCTAACTTTTCAGTAGATTCCGTATCAGAAAGGATTAATATTTATTCCATTCCATTGAAAATAACGTGAAAATAACGGAACAATTTTGTTCGTAAGAACAAAGAGAAGCAGATCTATTCTATACCCGATAAGTACCAATACGCAATGGGAGGATTGGTCCCATTTTTGGGGAACGAATGGATAGATACTTGTTTATCATTCGAACGATCGATTTCTTCGTTCAAATTTTTTCTTTATTCATTCTGTCTTACTCTATAAACTTTCCAATCTATGTATCAAATAGAATAAAGAGAAAAAAGGGATGAAGACAATAAACCATTGATTGTTACGTTTCCATATTAAAGTGAAGTATAGTACTAAATTTTTTTCTTTAATTTAATGCCCATTGGTGTTCCAAAAGTACCTTTTCGGAGTCCTGGAGAGGAAGATGCGGTTTGGGTTGACGTATAGTGCGACTTGTCAGACATATTGGGTCATATGGGATTTACCCGTTCTCTCCCCTGATCGAGATATCCTCTGTTTCGCCCAAGAGATATTGTATTGAGTGAGGCATCAATCAATCATTCGGAGCGTGAAGTGCAATTAGATCAATTTATTTTATATTGGGGATCAATATTATCAATTTAGAAGAATTTATGGTTTACTTGGACTGATAAAATAAAGTATCCAGGCTCCGTTCAGAAAATACCAAATCGATAACAAATTGTTAATATAATATATGTATGATTACCACTTGTATCATAAATGATTCTTATACCTACTATTACTTTATACCTACTATTACTATAGTAGTGATAGTAGTGATCCCAAATTGCAGACCAACGGAATAGTATGATGAATACATCAAATAGTTTTGGGAAAGCAAGACACAAAATTAACAAAAAAAAAGAAGTCATAACAAAAAAATGGTACTGAGACCATTTGTCCTATATGTGCAAATAGAATTCGGACAGATCTTTTCCCGGGGTAGACCATGAACCTAAAAGAATTGAAAGGACCCATTCAGGAACAAGACAATGACATCGTGATTTTAATATCGATGAAACAATACATCAATGATAGGTTAGTTTAATAAGTTCAGTAATCTCTTTTTTTTTTAGAGGGAAGGGAGCCTAAACTCATCTCGTTTTTTTTAATAGAAGACCTTTCATTAAGAAAACCTGTTACATAAAAAAAAAGAAATAAAGCTGGAATCGACACATTGATTCTTTTTTTTATTTTTCACAATTTTTTTTGAACCGTATGTATCCAAAGGTGCACGTACGGTTCCTAAGGGATGCAATTTTGTCCTAATCAACCGACTTTATCGAGAAAGATTACTTTTTTTAGGCCAAGAGGTTGATAGCGAGATCTCGAATCAACTTGTTGGTCTCATGGTATATCTCAGTATAGAAGATGGTACTAGGGATCTTTATTTGTTTATAAACTCTCCCGGCGGATGGGTAATACCAGGAATAGCCATTTATGATACTATGCAATTTGTGTCACCTGATGTGCATACGATATGCATGGGATTAGCCGCGTCAATGGGATCTTTTATTCTGGTCGGAGGAGAAATTACCAAACGTCTAGCATTCCCTCACGCTTGGCGCCAATGAGTTTTTATTTGATTGAAAAAAAAAAAGAAGACTATGCCTTCGCCACATTGATTATAAAAGAAAATTATAAGTAATAATAGCATGGCACTTCGGGTTCGATATGAACAAACCATTATTGTTTTTTCATAACATGAGATTTTGTATCGAGATAGTAGTATGAAATAAAGGTTATTTCCGATTTGATCTTATGTGTCGGGAGTACATTTCAGCGTCACAAACCATTTTTCTTCCACACCAGAAGTCTCTTTCTGATACTTATGCTATGAAAGAAAGAGTACAAAAATGAAAAAAAAAAAAGATCATTTTTGACTTATTTGATCGTATCAAAAAGAAACTTTGGGATTGCTAAATCACAGACGAGATAAATATATAAAGTAACAGAACCATCATAGTATTCTTTTTTACTTCTATGAAAGGAAGGGTGGTAAATGGATCATTCAACGATCTGGATTAGATGGATTCTATTTCTTTCTTCGATAGAATAGAAGAGAAGAAAGGGTCAATTCCATTGCAGAGCCGTATGCAATGAACAAAAGATGCCTGTACGGTTATTCAATTCTATTTGATTTTTTTTCTTGTTATTTTTTTATCCCCTACTTTAGTTTAGCCCAATCATGCGAGATAGAAGAACCGTTCATGATGTTATATCAATATCATCAGGGTTATGATTCACCAACCTGCTAGTTCTTTTTATGAGGCACAAGCAGGGGAATTTATCCTGGAAGCGGAAGAACTACTGAAACTTCGCGAAACCCTAACAAAGGTTTATGTACAAAGAACGGGCAACCCTTTATGGGTTGTATCCGAGGATATGGAAAGGGATGTTTTTATGTCAGCAACAGAAGCCCAAGCTCATGGCATTGTTGATCTTGTAGCGGTCAAAAATGAAAATACTGGGGATTTCATATAAATCTATTTTATTTCAAACCATAATTCAAATTTTCTGTGATTTGATATTGAATAGAAATAATTCATGATGATCAATCATCAGGTTAAGATCGATCTAAACCAACCCATTTTATTCTATATATACATATATATACATACGACATGCCAACTATTAAACAACTTATTAGAAACACAAGACAGCCAATAAGAAATGTTACAAAATCTCCCGCTCTTAGAGGATGTCCTCAGCGTCGAGGAACATGTACTAGGGTGTATGTGCGACTCGTTCAGATCATAAGTTCGAACAAATGAGACAATTTTTTCAGTATCAATGACCGGTACCAATGAATAGGATAGATAGAGAAGATCTATCATATACCCATATTGTATATGGAATTTATGGTTTCCATTGGTGCAAATCCAATCATCTAGATTTGAAATAAGAAGCAATTCCCCATTGGTAGCAAATGGTTATCCATTAAGCGGAGGAAATGGTATCATAAGAAGCAAAAAGGTTATGCTCCTTTTCTTGAAAGAACGGACTAACAGGGTCAGCTACCTAGCCAACTTTCATAATTAAATGCCGTCACTGTATGGATAACTCTTTTTGTGAAAAGAGCTATTACTGTAGATAGGTAGAGCCAAAGAGTGTGAACTATACAAGTTAACAATAACATTTGATTAAATGAAAGAAGAGGCTCCGGTGTATAGAGAGGACCTCACCGTTTAAGAGGTAACCATAGAAACGATGGAACCCACTATTTTTTTTTTATTTAGTATCGTTCTAATTTCTTATTTCCAGTGAAATAACTGGAAGGAATAGAATACAAAATCGTGGTTGGGAAGGTCATAGTAGCAAAAGCCATTGGAATTGATATTTTATATATCGGAATAATCCGTTTTGTTATTAATCGACCGGGGAAGGGGAAAAGGATGACTGAAAGAAGAGAAATCAATTAGTTATTCATTAAGCTTTAATCTGATTCAATGACCAGAGTTAAACGAGGATATATAGCTCGGAGACGTCGAACAAAAATTCGTTTATTTGCATCAACCTTTAGAGGGGCTCATTCAAGACTTACTCGAACGATTACTCAACAGAAAATGAGAGCTTTGGTTTCCTCTCATCGAGATAGAGGCAGACAAAAGAGGGATTTTCGTCGTTTGTGGATCACTCGGATAAACGCAGTAACTCGTGAGAATAAGGTATTCTATAGTTATAGTATATTAATACACAATCTGTACAAGAAGCAATTGCTTCTTAATCGTAAAATACTTGCGCAAATAGCTATATCAAATAAGAATTGTCTTTACATGATTTCCAATAAAATTATCAAATAAAGGAGATTCAAAAGTAATATACAGGAATGATTGAAAGGGAATTCCCCGGAGAATGAACTCCGGGAAGATATAGAATAAAAATAAATTAAGATAAGATAAGTAGTAGAAATGAACGAACATGTTTCAATAAAAAAAAAATATTTCTTCTTCTCCCCCATTTTTGTTTCTTATATTATAACACAAGAATCAAATCAGGATTCTAGGCCTTTTCGAACAAAACATCAATCTGAGCTTGAGTTCCAATTGGATTTTTGAGTCAATTGAGGAGTATGCCTATTTATTTCTGGTTCTAGGACCAGTAGTTCTTGGGATCGACTCAGCTCTCTCAAATTGTTTCTCATTATTAAGAAAAGGTAACAAAGATAAAATACGAGCTTGTTTTATAGCAATAGTAATTAATCGTTGTTGTTTCAAGGTCAATCTATTCACTCGTCTAGATAATATTTTTCCTTGTTCACTAATAAATCGACTAATTAAACTCATGTTTCTATAATCGATTCGATCCCCCGATCCAATTGGGGGCAAACGCCTACGAAAAGATCGCTTGTATTTACGAAAAGGTTGCTTGGATTTATCCATGGTTTATTCCTTATCTCTAAAGTTCTATTTATTTATTCATTTCGGATCCAACCGAAATAGGCTTTGATTCATATATTATTTCATTCATATACTATATATCTATACACATGAAAGAATATCTACATAAAATCGGGTTTGATTTGTATATATTATGTATATTATATATGTTAAGTTCTTACTCTTCCTGTCCTGTTCTTTGGAAAGATCGAACACATGATGTTCCCTTCGATCTATTTCTTGATTTCCCCATGAATCGTATGCTTATGACAATAGCGACAAAATTTTTGCAATTCTAATCGACTGGGTGTATTGTGGCGATTCTTTTGAGTAATATATCTAGAAATGCCCCGCGATTCCTTATTGACACTATTTCGGACACAACTGGTACATTCCAAAATAACTCTGACTCTGACATCTTTACCCTTGGCCATGAACCTCCTTTAGATTTTGTATCGACTTAACTTAAGTCTTATATTTTCGATCCGAACCGAAGAAGAATAAAAAAATCAATAGAAGTTACTAGTTATAAATTCCATTTCTAAGCATTTCGTTGTAATTCTTCTTATTATCTTATCTAATTAATTTATTATCTAATTAATAGAATATGTATTAATATAGTATATATTAAGTTAAGTAATACAAAATAGAATAATAATTAAGTAATACAATTTCTTTCTAACTATCAATTATTTCTATCCTAAATCCCAATATTTCATTTAAGTATCTTTTTTCTATGCTATGATTTCGTAGAGCCCACCCTAGACTGGATACACATTTGAATTTTATTTCTGTTTTCCCAAATTTGATCTTGGATCTACCGGATTTTTTATGAGGTTCAATACACTTTTTCCTTCTCTTTCCTTACTATTCTAAAGAATTGAAAGGGAGAGGCGAGGTTTTAGTTACGTCATGTGGAATTATATTTCTTCATTTCTTCGCATATCAATAACTAGAATTAAAAAAAGGGGAATGACAGGGCATCTGGGAATAAACGATTAATTTCTATCAATAGACCCGCTAAAGACCCAAACCATAGAGTAGTTAACACAGGTGCCACGGAGAGATATGTTTTTAGATCTCGCATTGAAAATCCTCCTTCTTTATTGTAATACATATATTGTCAGATGCTGTAGTTCAAGATCATTTTTATTTATTTTTACGCGGATTTCCTAACAAAAATGGATATGTACAATGAACCAATAGATGAGATTTTCCTGTCACTAAAAAAGAAAAAGATGACCCCTTCTTCCTGAGCATTACGGATAAATATTCATTCTTTTTTATATGTTAGGTTGGGTTTCAGATGTATATAATTCTTTTATTATATGAAACCAAAAACAAGAAATGACAAGAAAGTTCTATATAGATAGAGGAGAAAATAAAGATGTGGAAAACAAGACAGGTATTTTGTACAATGACACTGTACAACAATTTTAAAAAGGGATGTAGCGCAGCTTGGTAGCGCGTTTGTTTTGGGTACAAAATGTCACGGGTTCAAATCCTGTCATCCCTACCTATTACTTCTCCTATGGGCAGTAACGAGAGATTAATTGAGATCGACGGGGCATAATCTTTCATTTTTGGATACTATATTTATGCGAGATGTGTTAGAAGTTAAGTGGAAAAAAAAATTTCTTTGAAAGCGCTCTTAGTTCAGTTCGGTAGAACGCGGGTCTCCAAAACCCGATGTCGTAGGTTCAAATCCTACAGAGCGTGATTCCGTCTATCTTATGTATGTCGAATCACAATAAAATAACTTAACAAAACAAAGTTGAATTGCAACTGGAATTTGACCTCCTCCCTGTAGGAGGTCAATCAAAAAAAGAAATGTTACTCAATCAAAGGTCCAACTGATCACCACGTCTGTATTGTAAATATGCAGTCACAAATAATCCTGCCAAAGTAATAGGAATTAGACCTAAGACGATTCCAAATAGAAAAACTTCAATCATTTCGGTTTGTTTGAGGGGATAAAAAAGGGGGGTAAGATCTATCCCTAAATATTAATCTGAATTATCCGTGAATCTCAATGACCAAGAAAAAAAATTGGCAATTGGTGCGGGAAAGAACCATAGAATATCTGGAATTCCCGAGAAATATTTTTCTGAATTATTTATTCAATTCATTTTCAAATAAGTCGTATCTTGTTCAAACCAATAAATAGAGCTGGGGTTATAGTTAAAGCAGCCAGTAGAAAACCAAAATAACTAGTTATAGTAAGCATGAAAGGGCTTTATTAGATATGTTTTTTTTTTCTACATATGTTGATAAAACACTTACCTAAGTTTCCATTTTTACCAGATATGAGGGTA